GCTAGCGTAGCTTAATCAAAGCATATCACTGAAGATGTTAAGATGGACCCTAAAAAGTCCCGCAAGCACAAAAGTTTGGTCCTGACTTTGCTGTCAGCTTTAGCTTAATTTACACATGCAAGTATCCGCACCCCCGTGAGAATGCCCTACAGTTTCCTGCCTGGAAACAAGGAGCTGGTATCAGGCACACTCCTTTAGTAGCCCACAACACCTTGCTTAGCCACACCCTCAAGGGACTTCAGCAGTGATAAATATTAAGCCATAAGTGAAAACTTGACTTAGTTAAGGCTAAATAGGGCCGGTAAAACTCGTGCCAGCCACCGCGGTTATACGAGAGACCCAAGTTGACAGACAATCGGCGTAAAGAGTGGTTAAGTGCTATATCTTACTAAAGCCAAACACCTTCAAAGCTGTTATACGCACCCGAAGGTTAGAAGCTCAATCACGAAAGTGGCTTTAAACTAACTGAACCCACGAAAGCTAGGGCACAAACTGGGATTAGATACCCCACTATGCCTAGCCCTAAACATTGATGATAACTTACAATTATTATCCGCCTGGGAACTACGAGCACCAGCTTAAAACCCAAAGGACTTGGCGGTGCTTTAGACCCACTAGAGGAGCCTGTTCTAGAACCGATAACCCCCGTTCAACCTCACCCTTCCTTGTTCCTCCCGCCTATATACCACCGTCGTCAGCTTACCCTGTGAAGGGCTAATAGTAAGCAAAACTGGCAAAGCCCAAAACGTCAGGTCGAGGTGTAGCGCATGGAAGGGGAAGAAATGGGCTACATTCACTAACCCAGTGCACACGAATGACACCCTGAAACACGTGTCTGAAGGAGGATTTAGCAGTAAGTAGAAAATAGAGTGTTCTGCTGAAACTGGCCCTGAAGCGCGCACACACCGCCCGTCACTCTCCCCGAGCTAAGACTCTCAAGTAAATAAACAACTATAACTGCAAAGGGGAGGCAAGTCGTAACATGGTAAGTGTACCGGAAGGTGCACTTGGAAAAACAAGAGTATAGCTAAAATAGAATAGCATCTCCCTTACACTGAGAAGGCATTCGTGCAAATCGAATTACTCTTATGCCAAACAGCTAATCCGAAACCCAAAAAACAACAAACCCTTATAAATAACCCCAAAACCCCTAATAAAACACCAAACAAACCATTTTCCCCCCTTAGTATAGGTGATAGAAAAGGACATTAGGAATGACAGAAAAAGTACCGCAAGGGAACGCTGAAAGAGAAATGAAACAACCCAGTTAAGCCAATAAAAGCAGAGATTCCACCTCGTACCTTTTGCATCATGATTTAGCCAGAAACAATGCAAGCAAAGTGAACTTTAGTTTGAAACCCCGAAACTAAGTGAGCTACTCCAAGACAGCCTATTAATAGGGCAAACCCGTCTCTGTGGCAAAAGAGTGGGAAGAACTTTGAGTAGAGGTGACAGACCTATCGAACTTAGTTATAGCTGGTTGCCCGAGAATTGGATAGAAGTTCAGCCTCTAAGCTTCTTTACTCCCCCGTCCTGACCCCACCAGACACCTAAGAAACTAAGAGAGTTAGTCAAGGGGGGTACAGCCCCCTTGACACAAGACACAACTTTACCAGGAGGGTAAAGATCATAATTAAACAAGGTAAAATGTCTCAGTGGGCCTAAAAGCAGCCACCCGAACAGAAAGCGTTAAAGCTCAGACATACCTGCCATCCTCAAATCCTGATAATCTTTTCTTAGCCCCCTAACCCTACCGGGCCTTCCCATGCACTCATGGGAGTGATTATGCTAATATGAGTAATAAGAGACCCCATCCTCTCTCCTAACATACGTGTAAATCGGAACGGACCTCCCACCGAAATTTAACGGCCCCAAACAAAGAGGGAACTGAATTAAAAATCCAACAACTAGAAAAACACTCAACCAACAACCGTTAACCCTACACTGGTATGCACCCACGGAAAGACTAAAAGAAAAAGAAGGAACTCGGCAAACACACTAGGCCTCGCCTGTTTACCAAAAACATCGCCTCTTGCAAAAATAACAAATAAGAGGTCCCGCCTGCCCTGTGACTATATGTTTAACGGCCGCGGTATTTTGACCGTGCGAAGGTAGCGCAATCACTTGTCTTTTAAATGGAGACCTGTATGAATGGCACAACGAGGGCTTAACTGTCTCCTTTTTCCAGTCAATGAAATTGATCTCCCCGTGCAGAAGCGGGGATGCTTACATAAGACGAGAAGACCCTATGGAGCTTTAGACACCAAAGCAGACCATGTTAATCACCCCTAGACAAAGGACTAAACAATATTGAACCCTGCCCTAATGTCTTCGGTTGGGGCGACCACGGAGAAATAAAAAACCCCCGCGTGGAACAGGGATACTATCCCCACAATCACGAGCCTCCGCTCTACAAAACAGAACTTCTGACCAACCAGATCCGGCAATGCCGACCAACGGACCAAGTTACCCTAGGGATAACAGCGCAATCCCCTTTTAGAGCCCATATCGACAAGGGGGTTTACGACCTCGATGTTGGATCAGGACATCCTAATGGTGCAGCCGCTATTAAGGGTTCGTTTGTTCAACGATTAAAGTCCTACGTGATCTGAGTTCAGACCGGAGTAATCCAGGTCAGTTTCTATCTATGACATGATCTTTTCTAGTACGAAAGGACCGAGAAGAAGGGGCCCCTACCCAAAGCACGCCCCATCCTCACCTAATGAACACAACTAAAACAGACAAAAGGACATACTTTTTTGACCAAAGAAAATGGCATGTTAAGGTGGCAGAGCCCGGCCACTGCAAAAGACCTAAGCCCTTTCCACAGAGGTTCAAGTCCTCTCCTTAACTATGATCTCAACATTCATCAATTATATTATTAACCCCTTAGCACTTATAGTGCCCGTTCTTTTAGCAGTTGCTTTCTTCACCTTAATTGAGCGAAAAGTCCTCGGCTATATACAAACACGAAAAGGACCAAATGTAGTAGGACCCTACGGCCTCCTCCAACCCATTGCAGATGGGGTAAAATTATTCATTAAAGAACCAGTACGCCCCTCTGCATCCTCCCAAGTTCTCTTTCTATTCACCCCCATACTAGCTCTTATTCTGGCCCTCACCCTATGATCCCCTATACCAACCCCCCACCCAATAGCCAACCTCAACCTTGGAATCCTCTTTATCCTAGCCATCTCCAGCCTCACAGTCTACTCACTCCTCGGTTCCGGATGGGCATCAAATTCAAAATACGCCCTAATTGGGGCCCTCCGAGCCGTGGCCCAAACCATTTCCTATGAAGTAAGCCTAGGACTCATTTTACTCAATGCAATTATCTTCACCGGTGGCTTTACCCTTCAAACCTTCAACATTGCACAAGAAAACACCTGACTACTATTCTCAGCATGACCACTAGCCTGAATATGATTTATTTCTACCCTAGCAGAAACCAATCGTGCCCCCTTCGACCTGACAGAAGGAGAATCAGAACTAGTATCAGGTTTCAACGTCGAATACGCAGCAGGTCCATTCGCACTGTTTTTTCTTGCAGAGTACGCCAATATCCTCCTCATAAGTACACTCACCACTATCCTATTTTTAGGACCCTCATTTTTCCTCTCTATCCCTGAACTCACCACAACAAATCTAATGACAAAAACAGTAATAATCTCTATAATCTTCCTCTGAGCACGAGCCTCTTACCCTCGATTCCGATACGACCAATTAATACACCTTATCTGAAAAAACTTTCTTCCACTCACACTAGCATTAGTTATTTGACATTTAGCCGTTCCCGTCGCATTTGCAGGATTACCCCCTCACCCCTAAGCCCAGGAGTTGTGCCTGAAGCAAAGGGCCACTTTGATAGAGTGAAATATGAAGGTTAAAGTCCTTCCAGCTCCTTAGAAAGAGGGGGCTCGAACCCCACCTAAAGAGATCAAAACTCTTAGTGCTTCCACTACACTACTTCCTAGTAAGGTCAGCTAATTAAGCTCTCGGGCCCATACCCCGAACATGTTGGTTAAACTCCTTCCTTTACTAATGAACCCGATCCTAATGATCCCGTTAGTATTCGGACTTGGTCTAGGAACCACAATTGCATTCACAAGCTCACACTGATTAATCGCCTGAATAGGACTTGAAATCAGTACTATCGCCATCATTCCACTAATAGCCAAACACCACCATCCACGGGCAATCGAAGCAGCAACCAAATATTTTTTAACCCAGGCCACAGGAGCTGCCTTACTATTGTTTGCAACAATAGTTAATGCCTGACTTTCAGGTGAATGAAACTTCTACCACGCACCCAGCCCCATCGCAGTCATTTTAGTTACCCTAGCCCTCGCCCTAAAAATAGGACTCGCACCATTGCACGCATGACTCCCCGAAGTCCTTCAGGGAGTTGACCTAATTACCGGCATAGTAATCTCCACATGACAAAAACTTGCACCCTTCGCCCTACTCATTCAAATCGAACCCTCCAATTCACAACTACTAACATTCCTAGGGCTCACATCTACACTAGTAGGGGGCTGAGGAGGCCTTAACCAAACTCAACTCCGAAAAATCCTAGCCTACTCCTCCATCGCACACCTAGGATGAGTTGCCCTAGCCATACAATTCTCCAAATCCCTTGCCCTACTAACACTCATAACATACATTGTAATAGCTGCCGCAGCATTCCTTGTATTCGACCACGCCCACTCAACTGACCTCACTACACTCGCTATGTCTGCAACCAAGAACCCCGTACTAACAGCCCTCACCCCCCTCATTCTATTTTCCCTAGGCGGCCTTCCCCCACTTACTGGGTTCTTCCCAAAATGAATAATTCTGCAAGTTATAGTAGAAAATAACTGTGCCCTTATAGCCACCATTGCTGCCCTTTCCTCTTTACTCAGTCTTTACGTCTACCTCCGTATCGCATATGCCATGGCCCTCACAATATCCCCCGGCACCATCACCTGCGCAATTTTCTGAGTACTACGACTACCCCGACCATCACTTCACCTAGCAACCCTGACCATAGCCTCCACCGGGCTCCTTCCAATTGCTCCCGTACTAATTACCGTCCTTAACATTTAAGAGACTTAGGTTAACATTTTAGACCAAGAGCCTTCAAAGCCCTCAGCGGGAGTGAAAATCTCCCAGTCCCTGTAAGACTTGCGGAATATTACTCCACATCTACTGCATGCAAAACAGACACTTTAATTAAGCTAAAGCCTTACTAGACGAGCAGGCCTCGATCCTACGAACTCTTAGTTAACAGCTAAGCGCCCAAACCAGCGGGCATTCATCTAGCTTTCCCCGCCTAAATATAAACAATAAAGGCGGGGAAAGCCCCGGCAGGCGCTAACCTGCCTCTTTAGATTTGCAATCTAACGTGATAACACCCCGGAGCTTGATAAGAAGAGGACTTAAACCTCTGTCTATGGGGCTACAATCCACCGCTTAAAACTCAGCCATCTTACCTATGGCAATCACACGCTGATTTTTCTCAACCAACCACAAAGATATTGGCACCCTTTATTTAGTATTTGGTGCTTGAGCTGGAATAGTAGGAACGGCCCTGAGCCTCCTAATCCGAGCAGAATTAAGCCAACCAGGCGCCCTCCTCGGGGATGACCAAATTTATAATGTAATTGTTACAGCACACGCATTCGTAATAATTTTCTTTATAGTAATACCAATTATGATTGGTGGATTTGGAAATTGATTAATTCCACTAATGATTGGAGCTCCCGACATAGCATTCCCACGAATAAATAATATGAGCTTTTGGCTCCTACCCCCGTCCTTCCTACTTCTACTGGCATCTTCTGCAGTAGAGTCTGGTGCTGGCACAGGGTGAACAGTATACCCTCCTCTAGCCGGTAATTTAGCACATGCAGGAGCATCTGTAGACCTAACCATTTTTTCCCTCCACCTCGCAGGTATTTCTTCAATTCTTGGAGCTATTAATTTTATTACAACAATTATTAATATGAAACCTCCTGCTATTTCTCAATATCAAACCCCCCTATTTGTATGAGCCGTACTAATTACTGCTGTCCTACTCCTTCTCTCACTTCCCGTTCTCGCCGCCGGCATTACAATGCTACTAACAGACCGTAATCTAAACACTACCTTCTTTGATCCGGCAGGGGGAGGAGACCCCATCTTATACCAACATTTATTCTGATTCTTCGGCCACCCAGAAGTATATATTCTTATCCTACCAGGGTTTGGAATGATTTCCCACATTGTTGCCTACTATTCAGGCAAAAAAGAACCTTTTGGTTATATGGGCATGGTGTGAGCTATAATAGCAATTGGATTACTAGGATTTATCGTCTGAGCCCATCATATGTTTACAGTTGGCATGGATGTAGACACACGTGCTTACTTCACATCTGCCACTATAATTATTGCAATTCCTACTGGTGTTAAAGTCTTTAGCTGACTGGCCACTCTTCACGGAGGGTCTATCAAATGAGAGACCCCACTACTATGAGCCCTTGGCTTTATTTTCTTATTCACAGTAGGCGGACTAACAGGTATTGTTCTTGCCAACTCCTCTCTAGATATTGTTCTACATGATACATACTATGTAGTAGCCCACTTCCACTACGTCCTATCTATGGGAGCCGTATTTGCTATCGTCGCCGCTTTCGTCCACTGATTCCCACTATTTTCCGGCTATACCTTGCACAGCACCTGAACAAAAATTCACTTCGGTATTATGTTTGTTGGTGTAAACCTAACATTCTTCCCACAACACTTCCTTGGTTTAGCCGGAATGCCTCGACGATATTCAGACTACCCAGACGCCTACACCCTGTGAAACACAATTTCTTCTATTGGCTCTCTAATCTCTCTCGTAGCTGTAATTATGTTCTTGTTTATTATCTGAGAAGCATTCGCCGCTAAACGTGAAGTGATATCAGTTGAATTAACAGCAACTAACGTAGAGTGACTACACGGCTGCCCTCCACCCTACCATACATTTGAAGAACCTGCATACGTTCAAGTTCAACTAAACTATCAAAACCGAGAAAGGAGGGAATTGAACCCCCGTATGCTGGTTTCAAGCCAACTGCATAACCACTCTGCCACTTTCTTCATAAGACACTAGTAAAAATGAGTATTACACTGCTTTGTCAAGGCAAAGTTGCGGGTTAAAACCCCGCGTGTCTTACCCACTAATGGCACATCCCTCACAACTAGGATTTCAAGATGCAGCTTCACCTGTTATAGAAGAACTCCTTCACTTTCATGATCACGCCCTGATAATCGTTTTTCTAATTAGTACTCTAGTGCTTTATATCATTGTAGCTATAGTATCCACTAAACTAACCAATAAATACATTTTAGATTCCCAAGAAATTGAAATCATTTGAACAATTCTTCCTGCAATCATCCTAATTCTTATTGCACTACCATCCCTTCGAATCCTTTATCTTATAGACGAAATCAATGACCCTCACTTGACAATCAAAGCCATCGGCCACCAATGATACTGAAGCTACGAATACACTGACTATGAAGACCTTGGATTTGACTCATACATAATTCCCACACAAGACCTTGCCCCTGGACAATTTCGCCTTCTAGAAACAGACCATCGAATAGTAGTACCAATCGAATCACCTGTTCGAGTCTTAGTCTCAGCTGAAGACGTCCTTCACTCATGAGCAGTCCCAGCCCTAGGCGTTAAAATAGACGCAGTGCCTGGCCGACTAAACCAGACAGCCTTCATTGCATCACGACCAGGAGTGTTCTATGGACAATGCTCTGAAATCTGCGGAGCTAACCACAGCTTTATGCCTATCGTAGTTGAAGTAGTCCCACTAGAACATTTTGAAAACTGATCCTCCCTAATACTTGAAGACGCCTCGCCAAGAAGCTAAACAGGGACATTAGCGTTAGCCTTTTAAGCTAAAGATTGGTGACTCCCAACCACCCTTGGTGACATGCCCCAACTCAACCCAGCCCCTTGATTCGCCATTCTAGTCTTCTCTTGACTAGTATTCCTAACGGTTCTCCCCCCAAAAGTTCTAGCCCACTCCTCTCCAAATGAACCGGTAGCCCAAAACACGGAAAAACTTAAAACAGAGCCCTGAACCTGATCATGACACTAAGCTTCTTCGACCAATTTATGAGCCCCTCATACTTAGGAATCCCCCTAATCGTCCTCGCCCTAAGCCTCCCTTGAATCCTATACCCAACCCCCTCCTCCCGGTGACTAAACAACCGCCTACTAACTCTTCAAGGCTGATTCATTAATCGATTTACCCAGCAACTTCTCCTTCCCTTAAATACAGGAGGGCACAAATGAGCGCTCATTTTTGCATCTCTGATGCTATTCTTAATTACTCTTAATATGTTAGGGCTACTCCCTTACACTTTTACACCTACTACACAACTGTCCCTCAATATAGGCTTCGCAGTCCCACTCTGACTAGCTACAGTCATCATTGGTATGCGAAATCAACCAACCATTGCCCTAGGACACCTCCTGCCAGAAGGAACCCCAACCCCTTTAATTCCTGTTCTCATCATTATCGAAACAATTAGCCTATTCATTCGCCCACTAGCTTTAGGAGTACGACTTACTGCCAACCTCACAGCTGGCCACTTACTAATTCAACTAATCGCCACAGCTGCCTTCGTCCTTCTACCCTTAATACCCACCGTTGCAATCCTCACCGCAACACTCCTCTTCCTTTTAACCCTACTGGAAATTGCAGTTGCAATAATTCAAGCTTATGTATTTGTACTTCTATTAAGCCTATATCTACAAGAAAACGTATAATGGCCCATCAAGCACACGCATACCACATAGTCGACCCCAGCCCATGACCTTTAACAGGCGCAGTTGCCGCCCTACTAATGACATCAGGCCTCGCAATCTGATTCCACTTTCACTCTACGACACTCATAACCCTTGGAACAGCCCTACTACTACTCACCATATACCAATGATGACGAGACATCGTACGAGAAGGGACATTCCAAGGCCACCATACACCCCCTGTCCAAAAAGGCCTCCGCTACGGAATGATTCTATTTATTACTTCAGAAGTCTTCTTCTTCCTAGGATTCTTCTGAGCTTTCTACCACTCTAGCCTCGCACCAACACCTGAATTAGGAGGGTGCTGACCACCCACAGGTATCACCACTCTTGACCCATTCGAAGTGCCCCTTTTAAACACAGCCGTCCTGCTAGCCTCAGGGGTTACAGTTACCTGAGCCCACCACAGCATCATAGAAGGAGAACGAAAACAAGCAATTCAATCACTCTTACTAACTATTCTTCTAGGCTTCTACTTTACCTTTCTTCAAGGTATAGAATATTATGAAGCACCCTTTACAATTGCAGACGGAGTCTATGGCTCTACATTCTTTGTAGCAACTGGTTTCCACGGCCTCCATGTAATTATTGGCTCAACATTCCTGGCCGTTTGTCTACTACGACAAGTCCAATACCATTTTACATCCGAACACCACTTTGGGTTCGAAGCAGCCGCCTGATACTGACATTTCGTAGACGTCGTTTGACTATTCCTCTATATCTCTATCTACTGATGAGGATCATAATCTTTCTAGTACTAAAGTTAGTATAAGTGACTTCCAATCACCTGGTCTTGGTTAAAATCCAAGGAAGGATAAATGAATATTACAACAATAATCCTAATTTCCCTAGCATTAACCATTGTCCTTGCTATTGTCTCCTTCTGACTGCCCTTAATCGCCTCAGACCATGAAAAAGTCTCTCCCTATGAATGTGGGTTCGACCCCCTAGGGTCAGCCCGACTACCCTTCTCCCTACGATTCTTCTTAGTCGCCATTCTCTTCCTTCTTTTTGACCTAGAAATTGCTCTTCTTCTACCCCTCCCATGAGCAGACCAACTCACCTCTCCCCTCATGACCTTCTTCCTGGCCTCAGCCGTTCTAATCCTTCTTACTGTTGGCCTTATTTACGAATGGTTTCAAGGAGGATTAGAATGAGCCGAATAGGTAATTAGTTTAAAAAAAACATTTGATTTCGGCTCAAAAACTTGTGGTTAAAGTCCACAATTAACCTAATGTCCCCTCTCCTATTCGCCTTTTCATCTGCCTTCGTATTAGGCCTAATTGGCCTAGGATTTTACCGAACCCACCTCCTATCTGCCTTACTATGTCTGGAAGGTATAATGCTCTCCCTATTTATTGGCCTCTCTTTATGAACCCTTCATTTTAACTCTATTAGCTCCTTAGCCACCCCTTTACTCCTACTCACATTTTCAGCTTGCGAAGCAAGCGTAGGCTTAGCCTTACTAGTAGCAATAGCCCGCACACACGGAAACGACCGAATTGCCGCCCTAAATCTCCTACAATGCTAAAAATTCTCATTCCAACCATCATGCTAGTTCCAACAACCTGACTTGTCCCCACCAAATGACTATGAACTTCCACCCTCACACATAGCCTACTTATCGCATTTGCTAGCCTGTCATGACTAATCAACCCACTAGACACGGGATGATCCTGCCTTAACCTTTATATGGCTACCGACCCTCTATCCACCCCCTTATTAGTCCTTACATGCTGACTCCTTCCACTAATAATTCTTGCAAGCCAAAACCACATAGCATCCGAACCCTCAGCACGACAACGAACATTCATCACCCTAATAACTTCACTTCAAATTTTTCTCATCATAGCCTTCATTGCAACAGAACTTATAATGTTCTACATCATGTTTGAAGCCACTCTAATCCCCAAACTAATTCTAATCACACGATGGGGTTCTCAAACAGAACGCTTGAATGCGGGTACTTACTTCTTGTTCTATACCCTAGCAGGGTCCCTCCCACTTTTAGTTGCTCTACTTGCACTCGAAAAAACCACAGGTACCCTCTCACTGCTAACACTTCAATACACTAATTATATTCACCTCACATCATACTCGGACAAACTGTGATGAGCCGCCTGCCTACTAGGGTTCTTAGTTAAAATACCTCTATACGGGGTCCATATTTGACTTCCTAAAGCCCACGTAGAAGCACCGGTTGCAGGCTCAATAATCCTTGCCGCCGTCCTGCTAAAACTAGGAGGTTACGGGATAATACGAATCCTGACCGTCCTAGAACCTCTCACAAAAGAGCTAAGCTACCCATTTATTGCCCTCGCATTATGAGGCATCATCATAACCGGCTCCATCTGCCTGCGCCAGACAGATCTTAAATCATTAATTGCTTACTCCTCAGTAAGCCACATAGGCCTGGTAGTTGGAGGAATCCTAATCCAAACCCCATGAGGCTTTACCGGAGCACTAATTCTCATAATTGCACACGGCCTGACTTCCTCTGCCCTCTTCTGCCTGGCAAACACTAACTACGAACGAACACATAGCCGTACTATAGTCCTAGCGCGCGGGTTACAAATAGCCCTTCCTCTTATAGCAACATGATGATTCCTCGGATCCCTGGCCAACCTAGCTCTACCCCCCTTACCAAACTTAATAGGAGAACTCATAATTATCACATCCCTCTTCAACTGATCATGATGAACACTTATTCTCACCGGGATCGGAACCCTAATTACCGCAGGCTACTCACTCTACATATTCCTCATAACCCAACGAGGCCCCCTCCCAACACATCTTGCCAGCCTAGAGCCATCCCATTCACGAGAACACCTCCTTATAGTCCTACACTTAATCCCCTTAATACTACTCATCCTCAAGCCTGAACTTATCTGAGGATGAACCTCTTGTGGGTATAGTTTAACAAAAACATTAGATTGTGATTCTAAAGAAAGAAGTTAAAATCTTCTTATCCACAGAGAGAGGCTCGCTAGCAACGAAGACTGCTAATCTCCGCCACCTTGGTTGAACCCCAGGGCTCACTCGCAACCCCGCTCCTAAAGGATAACAGCTCATCCGTTGGTCTTAGGAACCAAAAACTCTTGGTGCAAATCCAAGTAGCAGCTATGCACCCTACCGCACTAACTATAGCCTCAAGCTTGCTTATCATTTTTACATTACTAGTATACCCTATTCTTTCTACCCTTAGCCCCCGCCCCCAAGAGACTTCCTGGGCCCTAACTCATGTAAAAACATCAGTAAAATTAGCCTTCTTTGTTAGCCTCCTCCCTTTATTCTTGTTCCCTAACGAAGGCGTAGAAACAATCGTAACCAACTGAAACTGAATAAATACCCTAACCTTTGACATCAATATTAGCTTCAAATTCGACCACTACTCCATTATCTTCACTCCTATCGCCCTATACGTAACCTGGTCAATCCTTGAATTTGCATCCTGGTACATACACTCTGACCCGTACATAAATCGGTTCTTCAAGTATCTTTTAATCTTTCTAGTCGCCATGATTATTCTAGTCACCGCCAACAACATATTCCAACTCTTTATCGGATGAGAAGGTGTAGGAATCATGTCATTCTTGCTGATCGGTTGATGATTCGGGCGAGCTGACGCTAACGCCGCCGCTCTACAAGCAGTCCTTTACAACCGAGTAGGAGATATTGGCCTTATCCTCGCAATAGCCTGAATTGCAACAAACCTCAACTCATGGGAAATACAACAAATCTTCTCAGCAGCCAAAGACATAGACCTAACCCTCCCCCTCCTTGGGCTTATCCTCGCTGCCACAGGAAAATCTGCCCAATTTGGACTTCACCCCTGACTTCCATCCGCCATAGAAGGTCCTACTCCGGTATCTGCCCTACTGCACTCCAGCACAATGGTCGTCGCAGGGATCTTCCTCCTCATCCGAATGAGCCCTTTAATAGAAAACAACCAAACTGCTCTTACTACCTGCCTCTGCCTAGGAGCCCTAACCACTTTATTTACAGCTACTTGCGCCTTAACCCAAAATGGTATCAAAAAAATCGTTGCTTTCTCCACATCCAGCCAATTAGGCCTAATAATAGTTACTATTGGACTTAACCAACCTCAACTTGCTTTCCTACACATCTGCACCCATGCCTTCTTCAAAGCAATACTCTTCCTATGCTCAGGCTCAATTATCCACAGCCTAAACGACGAACAAGACATCCGAAAGATAGGAGGTATACACCACCTCACACCATTTACATCATCCTGCCTCACCATCGGGAGTCTAGCACTAACAGGTACACCATTCTTAGCCGGATTCTTCTCTAAAGACGCAATTATTGAAGCATTAAACACATCTCACCTAAACGCCTGAGCCCTAACCCTTACCCTATTGGCTACTTCATTTACTGCAGTCTATAGTCTCCGCGTCGTCTTCTTCGTATCAATGGGGCATCCACGATTTAACTCATTATCACCAATCAACGAAAATAATCCAGCAGTTATCAACCCCATCAAACGACTAGCCTGAGGGAGCATCATCGCAGGCCTACTGATTACCTCAAACATTTTACCCCTAAAAACACCTGTAATATCAATAGCACCCCTCCTAAAGCTAGCTGCGCTAGCCGTCACAATTCTAGGCCTATTAACTGCCTTACAACTCGCCTCACTCGCCAGCAAACAACCAAAACCCACACCCCGACTAACTACACACCATTTCTCCAACATGCTAGGCTTTTTCCCAATGATTATTCACCGTTTTACACCAAAACTAAGTCTTGCCCTAGGACAAACACTCGCCTACCAAACTGTAGACCAAACAGCCCTAGAAAAACTGGGCCCCACTGCAATCTCCTCTCTTAACCTCACGCCCATCACAATAACAAGCGACACCCAAAAAGGCTCAGTTAAAATTTACTTTATATTACTCATTATAACCCTTGCTTTAACAACAGCAATCACACTGATATTTGTTGCCTAAACTGCCCGCACTACCCCTCGACTCAGCCCGCGCGTCAACTCCAACACTACAAGTAAAGTAAACAGTAACACCATCGCACCAATAACCAACACACCCCCTCCCGCAGGATATACTAATGAAACACCTCCTATATCCCCACTAAACACCGAAAATTCATTCACCTCATCTACAGAAAAAGAAAAAGCCCCATTTCATCCTGCCAAGTACACCACTGCAATCGAACACACCACCGAAAAATAAATAGTAAAAATTACCATAACAGACCGATTTCACCAACCTTCCGGATAAGGCTCAGCAGCAAGAGCCGCTGAATAAGCAAACACAACAAGCATCCCTCCCAAGTAAATTAGAAACAACACCAGTGACAAAAACCCTCCCCCATGCCCCACCAACACACCACAACCCAGTCCTGCTACTATTACCAAACCTAACGCACCAAAATAAGGAGACGGATTAGAAGCAATCGCCACCATACCAAAAACCCAACCAAACAAAAGAAAAGCCATAATATATATCATAATTCTCGCCAGGATTTTAACCAGGACTAATGGCTTGAAAAACCACCGTTGTTATTCAACTACAAGAACCCCAATGGCAAGCCTACGCAAAGCCCACCCACTACTAAAAATTGCCAATGACGCATTAGTTGACCTCCCAGCCCCATCAAACATCTCAGTTTGATGAAACTTTGGCTCTCTTCTTGGTCTCTGCTTAATCGCCCAAATCCTTACAGGACTATTTCTAGCCATACACTACACATCTGATATTGCCACTGCCTTTTCTTCAGTTACCCATATCTGCCGAGACGTAAATTACGGCTGACTTATCCGCAACCTTCACGCCAACGGAGCATCATTCTTCTTCATCTGCATTTACCTCCACATTGGCCGAGGACTTTACTATGGTTCTTACCTTTACAAAGAAACATGAAACGTGGGGGTAGTTCTACTCCTTCTGGTAATAATAACTGCCTTCGTAGGCTATGTCCTCCCATGAGGGCAAATGTCATTCTGAGGTGCTACCGTCATCACCAACCTCCTTTCCGCTGTCCCATACATTGGTAACATTTTAGTCCAATGAATCTGAGGAGGCTTCTCCGTCGACAATGCAACACTCACACGCTTCTTCGCCTTCCACTTCCTCCTCCCCTTCATCATTGCAGCTTTCACCATTATCCACCTACTCTTCCTACACGAAACTGGGTCTAACAATCCTCTAGGACTAAACTCCGACGCAGATAAAATCTCATTCCACCCATACTTCTCATACAAAGATTTACTAGGATTTGCAATTGTTATTATTGCATTAACTTCACTAGCACTGTTCTCCCCCAATCTGCTTGGAGACCCAGACAACTTCACCCCTGCCAACCCACTAGTCACCCCTCCCCACATTAAACCTGAATGATACTTCCTATTTGCTTACGCTATTTTACGTTCCATCCCAAATAAACTAGGTGGAGTACTAGCATTACTTGCTTCCATTCTTGTACTTATAGTCGTCCCAATTCTTCACACTTCCAAACAACGAAGCCTCACTTTCCGACCACTCACGCAATTCCTATTCTGAACCCTAATCGCAAACGTAGCCATCCTAACCTGAATTGGAGGCATACCTGTCGAACACCCCTACATCATTATTGGTCAAATTGCTTCAGTCTTATACTTCTCTCTATTCCTAATCCTAGCCCCACTTACAGGATGACTAGAAAACAAGGCTCTTGAATGATCCTGCACTAGTAGCTCAGCTTTAGAGCGCCGGTCTTGTAAACCGGACGCCAGGGGTTAAAATCCCCTCTACTGCTCAAAAAGAAGGGACTTCAACCCCTACCGCTAACTCCCAAAGCTAGTATTCTTCATTAAACTACTTTTTGAAACTTCCAGAATTCTCACGCACATCAAATTACTGCTTACATACATTCATAGTAACATTAACATGATTGATACACTTTTTATTAGACATATTATTATCACGAATTAATTGTATGTACGTTATACATAACTGGTTTATTAGACACTAAGTTAATGCATGTAATGGTGATTATTATGTATTTGATATACAAGCTTGCTTTATTCCCAGTTTTAATTCAATAAGAGATCACCATTACAATTATGTTTAATGACGATTATTCTTGAAAGTCGTGGACAAATATATTATTATTGTACAGATCTAGGTGTTTGTAGCATTTGGTTCCTATTTCAGGTATAATTACTGTAATATCCACATTACCTGTTTGGATTTGCATGAATTAATGGTGAAGTACATGAATGAGAGATTCACCATGCCGGGCATTACCTCCAGGGTGCAGTAATTTAATTTTTTCTCTTATCCTTTCATTTTGCATCTCACAGTGTAAGACTAAATGTAATATAAGCTCGTACACACATTATTGGAAACGTCAAATATGTTTAATGTAGCAAAACATGTTAAATGTTCAGCAAACATAACTGATATCACGGACATAAATACTTTTAAATTACACCCCTGGAGCAATATTGTCAGGCGATAAACCCCCCTACCCCCCAGACATCCTAAGGTCACTAATACTCCTGAAAACCCCCCGGAAACAGGAAAACCTCTAGTGGTGTCTTCTACCCAATGTGTGTCCATTTACACTATTAAAAAAAT